TTTTTTTTTTTTTAATTATAGATGATTGGAATGAACAATTTCGAAATCTAAATGATGAATCAAAAGATTCTATGGTATGGAATTATGAAAGATGGAAAGATCCTTTTGATCGAATCATATCATTCCATTATATTGACAATTTCAAAAAACTGTTCATACTATGAACGTAGTATAATGGCGGTCGGGCAAGTATGCCCCCATCGTCTAGTGGTTCAGGACATCTCTCTTTCAAGGAGGCAGCGGGGATTCGACTTCCCCTGGGGGTAGGGTACTACGAAAGGAAGTTGATCATGGATTATCAATAAAGACTCAAATTTATTCTTCCTGGGTCGATGCCCGAGTGGTTAATGGGGACGGACTGTAAATTCGTTGGCAATATGTCTACGCTGGTTCAAATCCAGCTCGGCCCAATAATTTAATTTGCCGATCCACCATGAAATGATATAACCCATTTGTTGTTCTCCGGAAATAACTGATGTGTTCTGATACAGAAGAATCAAAATATGATACATCCCTAACGCTATTTCTTTTTTCCGTATAAAGTCTAAGGAAATGATTAAATTAAAGTTAAAGTAAATAAATAAAAAAGAGTCTTTTTTATTTTCATTGATTCATTTTTCAATCGATTTAGCAATAACGAACGGATTACGAGTAATCCGTGTCGATCTCGATAAAATGCATATCTATATAATATCTATATAGATATCAATATATAAATAATAGATATAGATATGAATATATAAATAAGTCCGCCTCTGTCAGTTACAGCACAACGGTTCGAATCTAAAATAGAAAAGGAAATGGTTTGAATGAAATCGTAAGAATATGTATGCTTTACGCTTTTTTCCCTGGGATTGTAGTTCAATTGGTCAGAGCACCGCCCTGTCAAGGCGGAAGCTGCGGGTTCGAGCCCCGTCAGTCCCGATGGATACAAATCCAATAAAAAAAAACATCAATTCATTTCGTGTGTGAAAGGGAATAAAAATAACAAAATATCATTCCTAACAGGGATTCCTCTTTTTTTTTTATTTCTTCGTCGGAACCTTTACCTTAAACTAAAAAAAAAAAGAAAAAAGGAAAAGGAATTTTGGATTGCATCAGAAATATAATTTTTTAATTTGGTATGGATAAAAGATCTTCCTATGTTATACTATTTAATTCTCGACGATGAATTTATTTGATAGCTCAGATATTGTTATTCGTGATATTGATCCGATTTGATATCATTAAGATGTAATTTATACCATTGAATTTACCGACGAAAGATTTATCATCTCTATGGGATTAAATCCCGAATTATTTATTGAAAATTAAAGAGAAATAAAACATAGAGATTATGGAAGTAAATATTCTCGCATTTATTGCTACTGCACTGTTCATTCTAGTTCCTACTGCTTTTTTACTTATAATTTACGTAAAAACGGTAAGTCAAAGTGACTAATTTTACTTAAACAACATGACTTCTTAATTCTTATCAATACAATGATTGAATAAAAAAAAATGAAAAAGGATTTCAATTTAGGGTCTTAGTCTTAAATGAAATGATCGGACTACAATCAGCGGAATTCTATGAAATCCGGATAGTATGGTAGAAAGAAATCAAATCTATTTCTTTCTACTATACTATCTATATATTTTATTGTAGTATATTAAAGTTTTACTCTAGAAAAATAGAGGATCAATCTACAATATGTATCTTGATATTCATATATATCTTCATATATAGAATCTCAATTACATATATGTAATGTACATAGCATAGCGTCCCAATTTTGTTCTTTGTTTCATCTATTTGAGTTGTATTGGTTCCAATCAATCTGAAATAATCAAAAAGCAACTCTTATTCTTCCGATTCGAATTTTTAGATTTCTTATTATTTTCACAATCCCGGTATTATATCATATTAAAAAAAAAAAATAAATATAAATAAAGTAATCTTTTTAGCATTCCGAAGAAGGAATTGATTCAATAGTTGACAGATGATCCAGGAGTTCTATGAGAAACTTTTTCGTATTTCGAAAAGATTGGTGGTAAAAACCAACCGATTTTTAACGTTTGAACCATGATATGAAATGAGTTCAATAAAGCATCAATTCAATTTCGAACCTAAAATAAAAAATAATAAAATAAAACAAGCAGTAAGGCAAATACCTAATATATATGGTATTCGCCTAAAGCAACGGCAATATCTTATTATGTGCAGTATCTTGTTAGACAATTCAATTCCTATGTCGCTTTTGTTTCCTATAGAAATTGTGTATCCGCTTAATAACTAATAACATAACGGAACTTTTCTCTTTGAAAAAAAAAGAAAAGGAGGGGACAAAAAGAATATAGTTAGGAGTGGGGGGTTACGCGATTCCTCATTTTCCATATATAACTTTGGTAAGAGCCAGTTCATCGAAATAGAAATCTTAATAAGAATTCGGGGAGTAAATTTCTTATTATTTGTATTCCCTTGACTTTCAAAATACGAACATGGGAATAATTCAAATATTTGTTTGATTGAAAGAGTATTTTCTATTTCTATATTATCCATAGAATACATTACACTACTAGAATACAATAGAATTCCGAAATGCAGATATATTTGAATTTAATTAATTAGTATTAATTAAATACTTAAATTCAATAGTTAAAAAATTTAAGAACCCAGTTATAAAAAAAAAAAACAATTGATACTTTGATCCCTTAACTCAATAAGTAGTACCCTTAGAGTCCACTTCTCCCCCATACTACGAGGGAAAGGGAAAATGAAAAAACTACCATTAAAGCAGCCCAAGCAAGACTTACTATATCCATGTAAATTTTGTCTCCTATCTCTATCAATATGAAGAAATTTTTTCATTATTGTTCACTAATTTTTCTTGTATTTTTTTTCTTTTTTTGTATTATTCACTAATAATACTATAATATATAATAATAGTGGAATCGCTGGTACAGAGTCAAAAAAGGGATTCTGGTCTAACACCATTGACAAAACAATCCAATAAATCCAATTAGAACATCTAAGAAGTTCTAATTGGATTTCTAGTAGAATGGCAAAACATTAAGCATAAACAAAATATCCGGAGACATCTTTGGAAGTAGTGAAGTAGTAAGGGAATGAATATTACTAACAGGTAGGAATAATAAGACCTATGTTTTATTTTGTTTCCCCCCATTAAGTAATTTCATTAAGTAAGTAATTTCATTATCATTAAGTAAAAAGTAAAAAAATGTAGAATCAAGACAGATTACTTTACATACTCATATTCTTATTTCCATCTCTTATTTCCATTTGATCTAATCCTTACCGTCTCCCGGTTCGTTCTCTAAAACAATCGGAAGACAGCCTATTCAATTCTTTGACTATAAAATTATTTGACTAGACAGACGAAAAGAAAGATTTTATTTTATATTCTAATGGAAATAGAATATAAATAATAATAATGAAAATGAATTTTTTTAGAAAATATATATATATATTATATTAAATCAAGAACATTAATTAATAAAAATAAGTAAGAATATTAAAAAAAAAATATGAAAATAGAACTATTTAAATAAAAACAATTTAAATTAAATTTATATAAAAAAGAAAGCCAATTAACTATTTAATCTAACTAATCTAACTAATATTGAATAAATGGGGAAGCGCTCATATACTTTACGTGAGTCTGTATACAAGGTTTTTCTTCCGCCCCTTCCCCAACTAAAAATGGAATTAGATTCCTTGTCCGACCTATACCTATCCAATCTAATTCAAGACCCAGTCAGTAGACGGACACTACATTAGTAGTGGAATGAAAAGACTATCATTTCAAGATTTATTGATTCCTTTTCACTACTAGAATCTTTCTTTGAATCCGAGACGAAAAGATTTAGAGCATTTTAGAGAACAAGCCTCCCGATGCTTAGAATTTAGAATAAAAAAAGTATCAAGAGTCCTTTTCCCCGCTTGCTTCTGCTGGAAAAAAATTAAAGTTTTCTATCAACAAAACGGAATACACTATTTCAATTCTCTTGTCGATCAGGCGACACCCGGATTTGAACTGGGGAAAAAGGATTTGCAGTCCCCCGCCTTACCACTCGGCCATGCCGCCAAAACGCTATAAAAAAAAATATATGAGAATACCCCCCCCCAAAAAAAAGGGGGGGTTCAAAACTTATTTTTTTTTTATTTTACGTGTTTGTATCTTAAATTCCGTTTTCTTTAATCCCATTCCATTCTTCAAAGAGCTCCTCTGCCCTTTTCTATTGAAAAAACAAACGTACACCTTCAGTCACAAAAGAAAAAATTTCGGGACAAATCGGAACCGTTAACTATTAATTGCTGAACGATTCTTGAATTTGAATCTAAAACGGTTTTTTCTTAACTTAATGAGATAAGAAAATCGAAATTGATACATAACCAATCAATATTGCTTTTTTTTTATTGAAAAAAAAATCCTTCTACATTTCCATTATAACAGCAACTGTCAGTATGTGTAAACCCTAGAACATAAGTTTGAATTGTTACACAGATATTATCTAATCGGGTATCTTATCCGTATATAATACCTATACTAAAGAAAGGGAATTTTGAAGAAATTCTCGTGCTTCCTTTTTTTTTTTTTACAATTTTTCATTAAATAGATTGAATAGAAAATAAAAAATTAACACGGCATGTGCTGTCCCGAACGAATAGGACTACAATAAAGTAAGAGACATATAGTTATCTATATAGATATATATAGTGGAGTTAGATCTGCGCATGTTTAATAAATACAAGCCTTATTACTTACGCACTCCAATCGTATTCTCAAATTCTAAAAAAAATGGGTACAAATATCTCTCTTCTCTGCGAATTCGAATTCTTTTTTGAATAATTTAAAAGGTTAAGTGCTAAAAAAATCCATTCTATATTGTTTCTGATTATTAGATCTTTATCTCATCGAGCAGAGCAAATCCAAATCCCGAATTCATTTTTTTTTTTTCTGGTATCCAATCGAATTGGAATGAATATGTAATATCATAAT